TTTTAGTATATCTTTTCATTTTCAAGGTGGGGAGTATTATTTTCCCCATCCATCTATTTCTTCCAATAATATAAGTTTTTTCTATATATTCACTTTCGCTATAAGATCAAATATCTTTCATTACTAAAATCATTGAAACTAAAATTCTAAACCCTTTTGTGTAACTTTCTTACTCTTACTTTTCGATTTGCTCGAAATTCCTATATAGACCACCCTATATCTATTGTGATCAATCCATTCAAAAATACTTATTGAAATTATTCTGGATAAATAATGTGCCAATTGTGAATGATTCAAAATGGATTCTTTTTTTTATTAATATTCATTGATAAACTTGCATTTTTTGTTTTCGATTTTTGAGATCAACTAAATTTTTAAATAGTTCATTAAAACAAAAATTTGAGTTTTCCCCCTTAATTGAATAGTAGGGTTTTAAAATTTTGCAAGAATTAAAGTTGAAGAGAGTATAAAATAAGATGCACGAAATCAAAATGAAGACTCTCAACTAAAATAATGAACTTTGAAATACCTATGTTGAAGAAATTTTTATTCATCAATTTGAAGCTTTCCTAAAAAAATATTGCAACCAATCGAATTCTTAAACCTAGACGATTGCTTATTCATAGGCTATTATGAGTTCAAGATAAGCCGCTATGGTGAAATTGGTAGACACGCTGCTCTTAGGAAGCAGTGCTAGAGCATCTCGGTTCGAGTCCGAGTGGCGGCATGTCATCTCCTAAAAAAAGTAAATAGATCCTATAATGAATCCAACTCTACATATAGATTTTATAATAAAAGAACTCCTATAATCTTATGATATTTTCAACCTTAGAGCATATATTAACTCATATTTCTTTTTCGCTCGGTTCAATTGTACTTACAATTCATTTGATAACCTTTTTAGTCGATGAAATCGTAAAACTATATGATTCATCCGAAAAGGGCATGATAATGAATTTGTTCTCTATAACAGGATTATTAGTTACTCGTTGGATTTATTCGGAACATTTTCCACTAAGTGATTTATATGAATCATTAATCTTCCTTTCATGGAGTTTTTCCCTTATTCATATAGTTCCGTATTTCACAAAAAATAGAAATATTCTAAGCACAATAATTGGCCCAAGTGCTATTTTTATCCAAGGCTTTGCTACTTCAGGTCTTTTAACTGAAATACACAAATCTACAATATTAGTACCAGCTCTTCAATCTGAGTGGTTAATAATGCACGTAAGTACGATGATATTAGGCTACGCTGCCCTTTTATGTGGATCATTATTATCAGTATCACTTATAGTCATTACAGTTAGAAAAAAGAAAAAGTTTTTTACTACGAGTAATCGTTTTTTAAATTTCAATGGTTCCTTTTTCTTTGGTGAAATCGAATACACGAACGAACGAAGTAATATTTTCAAAAACACTTCTCTTTTTAATTATTACAGGTCCCAATTGATTCAACAATTGGATTATTGGAGTTATCGAGTTAGTAGTCTAGGATTTATCTTTTTAACGATAGGAATTATTTCTGGAGCAGTATGGGCTAACGAAGCATGGGGATCGTATTGGAGTTGGGACCCAAAAGAAACTTGGGCTTTTATAACTTGGATCGTATTCGCGATTTATTTACATACTCGAACAAATATAAAATTGCAGGGTACCTATTCAGCAATTGTGGCGTCTATTGGATTTCTTATAATTTGGATATGCTATTTTGGGATAAATCTATTAGGAATAGGACTACATAGTTATGGTTCATTTACATTAACATAATAATTGAATTGAACACAATTTTAAGGGGTTATGATGAATAGGAATAGAAAAGTGTACAGCACATATCAGATAAAAAAACTTTGTGTTAACAGGTGAGAACCCTACGAATCACTACACTATTAAATTCGTAGGGGTTCTCACCTGTTCAAATTTATTTTTTTTTTACTTAACGTAAGAGAAGAAAAAAAACCTCTTTTTGTCATTGTATAACGAACATAAAAAAATATTATTTTTTTTTTTATTTTTTATTCATCAAAACTATCCAGAAAAAGAATTAGATAGAATGACTTCAACCTTTTGAACTGATAGTGAAAGAACAAAATCAGGATACATACCAATACCTAGTACGGGTAAAAAAATAGAGATCAAAAGAAATAACTCTCGCGGTCCAGAATCAAAAAAATAAGAGGTTGGTACATTAAATATCTTGTATCCATAGAACATCTGGCGTAACATAGATAATAAATAAATAGGAGTTAATATGATTCCAATTACCATTATAAAAGTAATTAGTAGTTTTGTCATTAAAAAATATTTTGGACTAGTAAGTAGTCCAAAAAAGACTATTAATTCGGCAACAAAACCACTCATACCTGGTAATGCAAGGGAGGCCATCGAAAAGCTACTGAACATCGTGAATATTTTTGGCATTGGGATAGCTATTCCACCCATTTCTTCAAGATACACAAGACGTATTCTATCATAAGTAGTTCCGGCCAAGAAAAAGAGTGCAGCACCGATAAATCCATGAGATATTATTTGTAAAAAGGCTCCGTTGAGCCCCATATCAGTGATAGAGCCTATTCCTATAATTATGAAACCCATATGTGATACAGAGGAATAAGCTATTCTTTTTTTTAAATTCCGTTGACCCATAGATGTTGAAGCTGCATAGATTATTTGCATTGCACCTACTATTATCAACCAAGGAGAAAATATAGAATGAGCATGGGGAAATAATTCCATATTTATTCGAACTAATCCATACGCTCCCATTTTTAATAAGATTCCGGCTAGAAGCATACAAGTACTATAATGCGCTTCTCCATGGGTATCTGGTAACCATATATGTAGGGGTATGATTGGTAATTTGACAGCAAAAGCAATAAAAAATACAATATATAATAGTATTTCCAAGCCCACAGGATAGAGCTGATTAGCTAATATTTCAAAATTTAGTGTTGGTTCATTAGAACCATATAAACCGATACCCATAACTCCCATTAAAAGAAAAACAGAACCACCCGCAGTGTACAAAATAAATTTTGTAGCTGAGTACAGACGTTTTTTTCCTCCCCACATGGATACAAGTAGATAAACGGGAATTAATTCTAACTCCCACATCAGGAAAAAAAGTAAAAGGTCTCGAGAAGAAAATAATCCTATTTGCCCACTGTACATTGCTAACATCAGAAAATGAAATAATCGAGAATCTCGAGTAACTGGCCAAGCCGCTAAAGTAGCTAAAGTCGTGATGAATCCCGTTAGTAAAATGGGTCCTACAGAAAGTCCATCTATTCCTAATCTCCAATGAAAATAAAAAAAATTGATCCATTTGAAATCCTCTACTAGTTGGATTAATGGATCATCCAATTGAAAATGATAACAGAATGCATAAGTCGTTAGAAAAAGTTCTAAAATAGAAATGCATATAGTATACCAGCGAATTACTCGATTTCCTATATGTGGAAGAAAGAAAATTAATGAACCCGCCGATATTGGCAAAACTACAATTATTGTTAATAAAGGAAAATAATTCGTGGTAAAGACAAGATACATTTGGGCCAGAAAAATCCGTGCTCAAAATCAAATAAAAATATTTTGAGCACGGATTTTGTCGGTAAAAAAAGATGGATTCAAGGAGAGTTTTATGGAACGTATCAATAAGCTAGACCCATACTACGAGTTGTTTCTTGCGATAAATAAACTCGAACACTCAAGAAATCGGTCGGACAGGCAGATTCACATCGCTTACAACCAACACAGTCTTCGGTCCTTGGGGCAGAAGCTATTTGTTTAGCTTTACATCCGTCCCAGGGTATCATTTCTAATACATCAGTGGGGCACGCTCGAACACATTGAGTACATCCTATACATGTATCATAAATCTTTACTGAATGTGACATTGTATCTATACAGTTTTGAACATCATAAGATTTCAATCTAGTAAACTAACTTATAAATGGATCCTATATTTAGATACCAGACGAATCAATGAGTGATCGGAATCAATCTACTTTCGAATTCATTAGGGCCAAAATACTTTGATTTCTTCTTTTTTTGCAACCGTGATCATACTTTACCTATCAAGCCTGCTAATTTGAATTAATTTATGACTATTCGAATTTCGATTTATATGATTAATACTATTTATTCAACAAATTTGATTGGTTAATACGAGTTGATTTTCTGTTACGATAAATTGATGAAACAATAGCGGGTCCAATAGCTGCTTCAGCGGCTGCAATAGCTATAACAAAAATTGATAAAATATCTCCTATTAATTGACGATTATCAAAAATATCAGAAAATGTTACAAAATTTATATTAACTGAATTTAATATAAGTTCAAGACACATAAGAGCTCTAATCATATTCCGACTTGTGATCAATCCATAAATACCAATAGAAAATAAATAGGCACTTAAAACAAGTACATGTTCTAGCATCATTAACCAACTCCTTATCAATTTTGATTCCTTTCAATCTGAACAATAATTCAATCGATTCGATTCTAACAAGTAGGAAACAAGGGAATATATTAGTAATAGATCGATAGAAAAAAGGATTTCTATTTTAGACAGCAACTAAAAGTATTATAACATTCCTTTTTCGTTGATTCTATTTGAATTCTTCGTTTTAAAGATTTATTATTGACGAGCTATAACAATTGCACCTATTAAAGCAACTAAAAGAATTATTGAAATGAGTTCAAATGGAAGAAAAAAATCTGTTGATAAATGAATTCCAATTTGTTGACTATTACTTATCAAATCGTGCTCTAGAATCTGGTTTGATTTTGTAGTCCAAATGATCCCATACCACGACGTATCTGGAATAGTAGTAATTAGTGAAATAAAAAGACTTGTACAAACCATTGAAGTAACTCCACCCCTAACGGTCCAAAGAGAAAAATCTTTGTAATATTCTGACCCATTCATGAACATCACAGCAAAAATGATTAAAACATTTATGGCTCCTACATAAATAAGAAGCTGTGTAGCAGCTACAAAATACGAATTCGATAAAATATAGAATAAGGATATACAAAAAAGAACTAATCCCAACGAAAAGGCCGAATAAATTGGATTCGGAAGTAATACTACTCCCAGACTTCCTAATATAAGACCCGATCCCAAAAAGACTAAAAGAAAATCATGTATTGGTGCAGGTAAATCCATTTTATTTTATAGAAAAAAAAGAAATCGAAATATTTCATGACTTTATTGAACTGACCAGGAAAGAGGAGGTTATCAGGATACTTCTTAATCTTAATTGACTTAAATTTGAATGGGGGTGATGTGGATTGATGTAGATAGAGTTATGGGGCTACTCTATATTATCGAAAGCAGAGTTTCAAACTATATATTTTTAAATTATATTCGAATAGAAATGGACTTTCAATTCAAATTAAACCACAATTATCGCCAAGTAACCGCTCATTTGTATTGACCAAGCAAAAACCGCATTCCCTAATTCAAGAAAAAAAATAACTTTTGAATCTAAAGTAATGTTTTTTGAATAGCGATTTTATACATTTTTGATTTGAGGTGAATTCGAAGAAATTGTTCGAATTGTATAATCGTCAATTATTGACACCGGTAACCGACCTAAAGAAATTTGATTATAATTCAATTCATGACGATCATAAGTGGAAAGCTCATATTCTTCAGTCATTGATAAACAATTTGTTGGACAATACTCAACGCAATTACCACAAAATATACAGATTCCAAAATCAATACTGTAATTAAGTAATCGTTTCTTTCGAATATCAGATTGAAATTTCCAATCAACAACAGGTAGATCTATAGGACATACGCGAACACATACTTCACAAGCAATGCATTTATCAAATTCAAAGTGTATTCGGCCTCGGAAACGTTCCGGTGTGATCAATTTTTCGTAGGGGTATTGAATAGTTACAGGTAAACGATTCGCATGGGACAAGGTAATCATGAAACCTTGACCGATGTACCTGGCAGCTCGTAGTGTTTGTTGACTATAATTTAAGAACTCAGTTAGCATAGGGAACATATCGAATATCTATAAATAAATTGATACTTGTTTCTTTCTCTTGTTTCAGATAAGTTGTGAATAGGGAATTCTTTTACAGTGAAAGAAGTTGGGACGAAGTTGTTAATAATAAATTACCTATCGAAATAGGTAAAAGAAATTTCCATCCAAGATTTAAAAGTTGGTCTATTCTCAGTCTCGGTAAAGTCCATCTTGTTGCAATAGAAATGAACAAAAACAAATAAGTTTTAGCTAATGTAATAAAGATATCAATTATTGTTCCAAAAACCTTACTTTTTTTTTTAATGTCAAAACGCTCAGGAACGGATATGTATGGAATAGAAAGATTCCAACCCCCAAAGTAAAGAACTGTTACAAATAATGAAGAAACAAGTAGATTTAGATACGAAGCAACGTAAAATAAACCAAATTTGATACCTGAATATTCGGTTTGATAACCTGCTACTAATTCTTCTTCTGCTTCTGGTAAATCAAAGGGTAATCTCTCACACTCGGCTAGAGAAGAAATTAGAAAAACTATAAACCCTATAGGTTGCCGCCACACATTCCACCCCCAAAAACCATATTTTGACTGCGCTTCAACTATATCAACTGTACTTGAACTATTAGATAATCATAGTCGACGATAACATCACCGCTCCTGTCGCTATTAAAGAACCGTACATGAGATTTTCAACTCATACGGCTCCTCATAGGTCACAAATAAATCTAAGGACCCTTCATCATTATTTTGATGTGGTTATAAGATCGATCGAGAGTCAAACGCTTATTCTAAGGTTTTGAATTAGACCAATGAAATTCTGTCTGCTAGATTTCGAATAAGTAAAGTGCTTCTGAATTGATCTCATCCTTTAATAATTTTCATTTTTCTTTGTTGATTAAAAACTTTATCCTTGAATAAAAAAAGACTTTTTAGACGAATATCACATAGATATCTCAACCTATCATTTTCGATTACGAAAAAGAATTATCGATTGCATTTCATAATAAGAATTCTATCTTTATAAATAAGATAGGTATGAATAATAGGTATGAATAAAAAAATATATTTTTGCAATTCTAGTCTTTCTATTTTATTTCGTTCCTATTCTCCTTTCTCAAAAAAAAGGGACTTTATCCAAAGTAAAAGATTTCTTCGTTCTTGATAGTTATTGACTTAATCGGTGGATAGGAACATACTCTAGATCGAAATTGTCGGGAGTACTTCTTAATCATTTCTACCAACTTAAAGCCCCAACTCAAATTCCTTTTCTATAAATAAATATCCTATTGGATAATTTCCAGAATCTCTATTATAAATCCTTTGTGTATCTTGGTCTTCCTAACCATCCACTAATTTTGTTTGAATCTCCCATTAGGGTAATCGCTATGTTAATAGATGTTAAAAACCCCATAAGTTGATCTTTTGAACCCGCTTCAAGTCATGATGACTAATCAACCAATCTTGGGGTAAACAGTCTCGACTGCTTATGTCTTTACTTTCACTTAATTCTTGTACATAGGAAATGAGATTTAATTCCGTTAACAGCAAATCTTTAAGCCGTTTTATTTCACTCATATAACTATCTGGTTTAGTTTATCAACCCCAATGATGAATAAAAAAATATAAAATAGATATTCAGCTCATTTAACTTTCTTGCTATAAATAAAAGAAATAGGGGAAATTTTATGTATCACTGAATCGCACGTAGAGATATTGATAATACACATAGAGTTAATGGTATTTCATAACTAATTGATTGAGCAGCAGCCCTTAATCCACCCAAAAAGGAATACTTATTATTTGATCCATATCCCGACATAAGAAGTCCAACGGGAGCAAGGCTTGAAATGGAGATCCATAAAAAAACACCAATACTAAGATCAGCTAGAATAAGTGCATAGCTAAAAGGAATTACTGAATAACTTAGCAAAATGGATATGACCGCTATGGATGGCCCCATACTGAATAAACGAGTATCGCCTCTAGATGGAAGAAGATTTTCTTTGAAAAGTAGTTTTGTACCATCTGCTAAAGCTTGAAGAATTCCTAAAGGCCCCGCGTATTCAGGTCCAATACGCTGTTGTATTCCTGCAGATATTTCTCTTTCTAACCAAACAATTACTAGTACACCTAGTGTGATTCCTAATACAAGAGTAAAAATAGGGACAAGTATCCATATGATCCCATGGACCTCTTTTAAGGATTCCAGTCTGGAAAAAGAATTGATAGTTTGTATTTCAGTTGTATCAATTATCATTTCAACGATCAACTTCTCCCATAATGATATCTATGCTACCTAGTATCGTCATAATATCAGCCAATTTCATTCTTTTAACTAACTGAGGAAGAATTTGCAAGTTTATAAAACCCGGTGGTCGGATTTTCCATCTCCAAGGAAAAACACTCTGATCTCCTATCATAAAAATTCCCAATTCGCCTTTTGGTGCTTCAACTCTTACATAAAGTTCTTGCTTCGACAATTCAAAAGTTGGAGAAGGTTTTTTACTAATAAATCGATATTGAAAATCATTCCATTCGTGGTTTTTTATTCTATCAAAGCGTCGGATTTCTAAATTCTCATAGGGTCCCCCTGGAATTCCTTCCAGAGCCTGTTGGATAATTTTTATGGATTCTGTCATTTCACCGATTCGTACTAAATAACGCGATAACGAATCCCCTTCTTTTTGCCATTGAACTTCCCAATCAAATTCGTCGTAACACTCATAACGATCAACTTTACGAAGATCCCATTGCATTCCGGAAGCTCGTAGCATTGGTCCTGATAAACCCCAATTTAGTGCTTCTTCTGCGCCAATAATGCCTACGCCTTCAACTCGTTCTAAAAAAATAGGATTCCGTGTAATAAGCTTTTGATATTCAGCAACCCCGGTTAAAAAATAATCGCAAAAATCCAAACATTTATCTATCCAGCCATGAGGTAGATCAGCAGCTACTCCTCCGATACGAAAATAATTATGCATCATGCGCATACCGGTGGCAGCTTCGAATAGGTCATATATAAATTCTCGTTCTCGAAAAATATAGAAGAAAGGAGTCTGTGCCCCAATATCTGCCATAAAAGGGCCAAGCCATAACAAATGGGAAGCGATACGACTCAACTCCAACATAATAGCTCTGATATAGCTAGCCCTTTGAGGTACTTGAATATTGCCTAGCTGTTCCGGTCCATTTACAGTTATTGCTTCTGTGAACATAGTAGCTAAATAATCCCAACGCGTTACATAAGGCAAATATTGTATAATTGTTCGATTTTCCGCAATTTTCTCCATCCCTCTATGTAAATAACCCAATATTGGTTCACAGTCAATAACATCTTCACCATCCAGAGTAACTATCAGTCGAAGAACACCATGCATTGATGGGTGGTGAGGGCCCATATTGACTATCATGAGGTCTTTTATTGTAGTTGATGCAATCATAAGTTTTTTCCCGAGTAATTCTTCCATGCATTTCTGAAAGGAAAAAGAAGTTCATCAAAATTGAAATGAATAAGTTTAAATGATATCACACTTCAAATTAACGAGTTTTTATTTCTCGAATATCCAACCGACCCATTAATTCTTTATAGCGCCCTATATTTTTTTTTGACAAATAAGCCAGAAGCCGTTGACGTTTTCCCAAAATTTTTCGCAAACCTCTCTGAGATGAAGAGTCTTTTTTGTGCAATTCCAAATGTGAAGTAAGTCTCCTTATTTTAGTGGTGAAACTGAATACTTGAAATTCAATAGACCCTTTGTTTTCTTTTTGAGAAAAAATAGAAATGAATGAATTTTTGACCATAAAAAAATGCCCCTTGCCCCCTTTTTTTACAGATATGGATTTTACTGATCAGTAATAATAATGCCATTCATTTTAATGTGGTATATACAATAATATAATTTATGAACTCCTAATTTTCTGAAGTCAAATCCATCAATCCAATTTAAAATTGGATTTAGATAGAGGATATAAAAGGATTGGTACATTTTCACATCGAATAATTTAGACTGAAAATGAAGCAGGTTCTGTTGATTTCTTTCGCGATCTAATTGAGACAAATTTAGTATTGGCTATTCGAATGAAATGTAAGACTTGTGGTGTGTGTATTTGGTTGCTTTCATATACCCTATAAGCATATAGTAAGTATATAGTCAAAAAGAGTATTATTCACGAATTTTTAATCGTGGATACATCTGTATCCTTAACATACAAAAATGACTGCCATTGTTGGTATAAAACCAAGAACGATTCATACAAGCTAAATCTTCTAATCGATAATTAGGCCAAAGAAAAAGCTTTAATTTAATTAATTTCTTTTTCTCTCTATCCGGATGTTTATTATCAGCCGAAACTTGGTTTATATTTTTTACGTTCTTCTCGTTCCAAAATACTGAATTTCTATCTACACCATTCCTACTCTTTAAATTGAAACAAATTAGAATTCTCAATTTTCTACGACATCTAAACGATAAAATATTTTCAGGAACAAGCAAATCTAAATGAGTTTTCTGTCTCGTTTCGGTTATTCTTTGATGTGGTGAACTAGCTTCATAAAAATTATTCTTAGAAACATATCTGTGTTCTTGGTATTTTTGATTAGTTTGGTGCTTACTCTTATGAAATAACGAAATACCTATGATTTGATACATAATCAATTGTCCATCGTCGTTTCTAGACAAACGAATGGGTTCGATAATCAATACTCCCCTTTTCATCAATTCTGTAAGAGTTAAATTCTTCTGAATCAACATTATATCCAAACTCATTTCTCTCTTTTGAATCGAGGATATAATAATTTTCCTTGGATCTATCAGTCTAAGGAGGAGACAATATACCTTGATATTATTGATCATTTTTTGATTCAAAGTATCGTCCCATCTCAATTGAAAAAGCAAATAACGTTTCAAGAAGAAATCTAGTTCTACTTCTGTGTTACTTTTGTATTGTTTTTGCTTTTTCCCTTTTTTTATGTCCGATCTTTCATAATTTTCTTCAATGTATTTTTGTTGTGAAAGAATAGAACGAAGATATCCTTGACCTGTGGATTCTTTTTGTTCTTGATTTCGATGATTTTTAGTCGATGGTATCAAAAAACTTATTTTTTGCTTTTCATTGATCTTTTTATTTTCACTACTTTTTTTCTTTCTATTCAAATTTAAAAGAAGTAATTTACTTGGTATAAACCAAGGTTTTGTTTTATATGCATTATAAAGTAACACAAATTCGGGTAAGAACCAAAGTTCCAGATTCGATATGGGATGCTTTAACATTTTTTCATTCATTCCCATCCAATCAAAAAATACTTTGTGGGGGTTTGGTGGATTGATTTCTGGAATAATAAGATAAAAAAGATCTTTTTTATTAATTATTTGAGAATTATTAGTACCAATCCGAATATCTTGATTTCTATTAGTATTGATCGCGATCCAGGTTTCAATATCTACCCTTTGTATAAGAGAAAAATTGATAATTTTCCAATCAAAATATTTTCTATCGGCAGTTTTTTGCATAGATAGAATATCGATGTTTCCTAGAAAATTATTGATAGAAATACTCCTCAGCATATCAAAAAGGGTGTCTTTATGTGTGTTATAAGAAATCTCTTGCTTATTATTTTCTTGAAACGGAGATCTAGAAAAAAAGCATTCTGTTTTATTTTCATAATTAAAAAATTTATATGATAAAAGATCATATCTATAGTATTTTTTAAAATTATATTTTTTATTCGATTTATTCACTAATGAATAGACTTCAATTTTTTGGTGTTTTTTGGAATTAATTAATTCGTTTTTTTGATATGAATGCCATTTTCTTAAAGTTTCCTTTTTCGTCATACGACAGTGACGAACCCTATTTCGCCACTTTTCTGATATTAATCTAGACCATCTGATCTGAGATAAATCATATTGATTATACCCTTTCAACCAGCCTTTCCATTGATTCATTTTATAACTCGAAAGTTTTTTATCTCCTAATTTCGAATGAAACATCTCTTGTATTGCAAAAGACTCCTTTATTGCAGGCTTAAGAAAAAAATGGATTCCTTGATATTGAAGAATAGATCTTAATTTATACGAGTTACTAACTTGGATTTTTGATAATTTGAAAAATACATATGCTTGTGACATGTAGGATAAGTCATAAAAATAATGTGAATTTTTTTTCCTAATACCATCAAGTAGCTTTTTTATAGTTGACAAAAACGGAATTTGATGTTTCTTTTTTTTATTAATTTTTTCTTGCTTTCTTTCATTATTGTAAATGAATTTCTCAATAATTTTTTGTGTTGATTTAAGAAAAAGTTCTGTATTCATTCTGGGAATATTAATGATAGATAAAAACATAAATGTGTATATTCTTTCAATCAATAAGTTAAAAAAAGGGTATAATTTCGAGATTAATCGAGCATTTCCTCTTTTTAATACTTTCAATTTTGCTAATCTTTTAGCATTATAACTTGTTTTGTTAGGACTAATATTATTTATTCTTG